TTTGGAAAAGTTCGGATTTTCAAGAACGCGAATCTTATGATATGTTCGGAATCACTTATGATAGCCATCCACGACTGAAACGGATCTTAATGCCCGAAAGTTGGATAGGGTGGCCATTACGTAAGGATTATATTGCTCCCAATTTTTATGAAATCCAAGATCCTTATTGATTGATAAAAAAGGAGTCTTAGCTTCTACAACTACGAACTTTCGCGGAATAGAATATTTTGAATTAGATTCTTTTTTAGATCCAACAAACAGCAGAATTGAGGTCTCTCCAATTTTAAAGAGACTTTTTTGATTCGTAAAGCAATTGCAATTCTATAAGGTTGAATAAAGGTTCGTTCACATAAAAAAAAAGAGGCTTATGTTATGGGACTGTTGAAAAAAATCGGATCCGTATTCAAATCCCTTTTGTATTTGGGATTTCGAATTTTGTATCCAATCATTATTAGGTATGGGCTTCTTCTTATTCATTTCTTTAGTCGTCAGTCTTTATCACAGGTTAACTATTTCTATCTACATACACCTCCTAATTCGTCTAATCCTTTTTTAGGATTTTCTCGTGATATCTTATTACTTAGTTTAATAGTTCTTTTAAAACTCAGTGTTGTAGTATCATCCGCGCTCTTAAGCTGGATGGACGCATTACCCATGTATTTTGACAAAATCTTACGTAAAGTATTAGACAACATAACGAGATAAATACTAATAATAGTTATTCTTTTAGTAGTTATTCTTAAAATAACTACTAAAAGAATAACTATTATTATCCATTCTTTTTGAAAAAATATGTACTCAAGTATTATCCATAAAGAGAAGGGGATAAAATACGATTGCACTTTTTGACTAAAAAAACGTTTAGATTATTTAAATTAAACGCATCTTTAGTAAAAAAGACTATACCAAGAACCAGATTTGAACTGGTGACACGAGGATTTTCAGTCCTCTGCTCTACCAACTGAGCTATCCCGGCCATTACCGAAGTATCATCCTCATTTTACTAGAGGACTTAGGTCTATGTCAATTAAAAGAAACTCAAAAGTAGTAGACCGGGAATTTTTTTTATCTTCGAAAAGAGGACTTTAGAAGTTTTCAACTTACAAATTTTATAGATTATAAATAATTCAAATCGATATTTATTTATAATCTATAAAATTTTTACGTGTATGATATATCCCACAAGACTTTTATATATATATAAATATATAAAGAAAGTTTTTTTTATAGTTTGTAAAAGCGTAGGATGAATGAAAAAAGATAATTGATTCTTGAATAACTAAAAAAAGGTAAGGTGTAAAACAAACTTTTTTGCGGAGTAGAGTTGGGGATAGAGGGACTTGAACCCTCACGATTTTAAAAGTCAACGGATTTTCATCTTACTATAAATTTCATTGTTGTCAGTATTGACATGTAGAATGGGACTCTATCTTTATTCTCGTTCGATTCACAAGTTCCACCAAGGATCTATCAGACTATGAAGTGAATCATTTGATTCAATGAATATTCGATTTTTTCTTAAACTTCGAATTGATTCACAACATTTCTATTTTTTTTTTTTTTAGAAATAGAGATTGAGGTCGTCATTTTTTAGATCGTTTTGTGTTACCTATTTTTAGACAAAATAGGTTTTTCTCCTTCATCCTTTTTGATTTTCAGTTTCGATCGAAGGATTCCTTTATCAACACAAGGTAGTGAACTCCATTTGTTAGAACAGCTTCCGTCGAGTCTCTGCACCTATCCCTTTTTCTCGCTTTATAAACTCTGGTTAGTTCGCGTAAACTAGGATTTGGCTCAGGATTGCCCATTGTTAATTCCAGGGTTTCTCTGAATTTGAAAGTTATCACTTAGTAGGTTTCCATACCAAGGCTCAATCCAATTAAGTCCGTAGCGTCTACCGATTCCGCCATATCCCCCTTTTTGCTTTGAGATTAGGATCTCATTATGATGTCTTTCCACCTTTTCTTACGCCGAAACCTTTGAATTCATTACATATAGATACTTATTTGATTTCTTTGGTATCTTATCTTCTTTCAGTTTTTTTTAGCCCCATCCATATTTATTTAGTCTAATCAATAAAGAGTCTATCATTTTTGTATTTGCAATTCAATATGGTTATCTATTACATTACATATATCTGTTATTCCTTTTCTCATCTTTGTCTTAAATTTTAATAAATAGTCTAACGGTCTATTCTTTTTTTTAACGCCCATGAAAAAAAATTTCGGATTATTATTGAAACTTAGAATTCTACAATGTGCAGTGGAAAAGGATTCTAAGTCTACCTCGTCTATTTTAAATTCAAATAATTCTTTTTAATATTAGAAATAAAAAGACAAAAAGTATAAAATAATAATAATAGCATGAGGTTAGAAAAAAAGAAGTTAAAATCAGATATCGTTTAACTAAAAAAACTATTTCTAAACTAATGAAATCCAAGTTATAAAATAGATATATTGCTCTATTCTATTAATTAAGGTTATGTTTTATTTATTTAATGATAGTACCTATTTATTTGAGCTATATTCTGTTCTATAGAATATGATTAATTCTAAATAGAGAAGGAAAAATATGAATAGAATATTTAATTGATACGATCTAGTAGTTTAGTTAATTTGTATGCATGCGCTATTTTATTTGAGCCCGCTTAGCTCAGAGGTTAGAGCATCGCATTTGTAATGCGATGGTCATCGGTTCGATTCCGATAGCCGGCTTTTGCATATTTTTGCGTTTTTTTACATTCTCTTTAATGTACTTTCAAAATCAAAGAAAATTGAAAAGACTTCTTTAACATTTTTCCCAGAGTTACCGCTCCATTTATATTATGTCATCTAAACTTGCATATAGGAATATATATTTGGTAAAAGGGTTAGATCTTTGCAAAATAAATAAAGAAAATAAAGGAACATTTTTGTAATTTATTTGGTTTATATATATTGTATATACAATAAAAAAAATCTATATATTGAGATTGAGAGAATATATCTTCTTACTCTTTGTATTCCAATAGTTTATTGTAGTGGATTTCACGTCATTTATCATTATCATTTAGTTCAGTTTTAATTTTGTTTAGTTTTGTACAATTTCAATAAAAAAGGAGTATTTATGTCACGTTACCGAGGGCCTCGTTTTAAAAAAATACGCCGTCTGGGGGCTTTACCGGGACTAATTAGTCAAAGTAAAAGGCCTAGGGCAGAAAGCGATCTTATAAACCAACCACGCTCCGTAAAAAAGTCTCAATATCGTATTCGTTTAGAAGAAAAACAAAAATTGCGTTTTCATTATGGTCTTACAGAACGCCAATTACTTAAATATGTTCGTATCGCCGGAAAAGCCAAGGGGTCAACAGGTCAAGTTTTACTACAATTACTTGAAATGCGTTTGGATAACATCCTTTTTAGATTGGGTATGGCTTTGACTATTCCTCAAGCGCGCCAATTAGTTAACCATGGACATATTTTAGTGAATGGCCGTATAGTTGATATACCAAGTTATCGCTGCAAACCCCGAGATATTATTAAAGTGAAGGATGAACAAAACTCTAGAACTTTGGTTCAAAATCTTCTTGATTCATCTGCCCCCGAGGAATTGCCAAACCATCTGACTCTTCACACATTTCAATATGAAGGGTTAGTCAATCAAATAATAGATAGGAACTGCGTCGGTTTGAAAATAAATGAATTGCTTGTCGTAGAATATTACTCTCGACAGACTTAATAAACCTAACTGAAGTAAAAAAAAAAACGAAAAAAAAAAAGGGCAAAAGGTCAGGGATTTTGTCGGGGAATCTTTTTCCTATTAATGTATCATAGATTGGTAGGGCGATTTGGATCCCTTGTTTGCTCGTCCCAGCATTTTACGTATCAAAGAAATATAGAATCTCTTTAAAACTAAAAACAAGGTAGATTTTCGATCTATTCTTTTTTAACGTAAGGTTGGTGAATTAGTGGTAAAGTACGGAAAGAGAGGGATTCGAACCCTCGGTAAACAAAAGCCTACATAACAGTTCCAATGTTACGCCTTCAACCACTCGGCCATCTCTCCGACATCAGAATTATGACTGAGTACCTGGGTGAATAGCGAGTTATTAATTGTTTTTTAGGTTATGGTTAATCCATACCCTGAAAAATTTGGAAGTAGATAGAGATAGAAGGTTTTTTATTTTAATGCGTCCGCTTTTATGTTAGTTCGTACTATAAAATTCCTTTGTTTGTGAGAAAATTTTCTCACAAAAGAAAAGGTAAAGGAAATCAAAACAGTTATAGAGTGGATTACTACCTATGCCAAGATCGCGTATAAATGGAAATTTTATTGATAAAACCTTTACAATTGTAGCCGATATCTTATTACGAGTCATTCCGACAACTTCCGGAGAAAAAGAGGCATTTACTTATTACAGAGATGGTGCGATTTGATTCTCATTATTTTTTTGATTTCTCGCCGATTTGGAATAGAAAGAAAAACGAGTATTGAAAAAATCTACGCTTTTGAAGGTGAAGTTTCTAATATAAAAAAGCAATCCCTTCTGTCATGTATCCACGATTAATGCAGCCTTAGATGCTTCAATTGTGAATTCTAGTATTGAGCAAAAGGTTTTTACCTATGGTTCCCGTATTACAGATCAATCCTACTACACTAATACAATATACGAATAGGAGGTATAGGGGAAGAAGCACTACGCCGAGAAATCAACAACACGAAAACTTTCTTCCAAATGATTCCTTTTCTTTATTCTTGGATTGGGACTACTAATAAAAGTGGTTGGAACAATAAACATCCATCTCGTTCGTACTTTGGATACCCGTATAACCATTGAAGACTGTTGAAGTGACTAATTCCTGGAAATGGAGGGGCGTTGAGAACAAAGAAATTTTTAGAGTTTCCTTTTTTATTTTTATCTAGCATGAACCCACTTGGTAGTAAGAAAAGATCTTTTGCAAGAAGGTTGGCTAGGGATTTCGTGTAAAAATATTAGCCCCGCTTAGTTCATAATGACATCAGATTTTTCCATATCTTATTTTCATTATGCACCTAAAGGAGGAGCCGTATGAGATGAAAATCTCACATACGGTTCTGAAACGGAGAATTCGTTAAAGCGAATGACGACCGTAACGGATGTCGGCTCAATCTGAAGGAAATTATGCGGAAGCATTACAGAATTATTATGAAGCTATGCGCCTAGAAATTGACCCCTATGATCGAAGTTATATACTCTATAATATAGGTCTTATCCACACAAGTAATGGGGAACATACCAAAGCTTTAGAATATTATTTTCGGGCATTAGAACGAAACCCCTTTTTACCACAAGCTTTTAATAATATGGCTGTGATCTGTCATTACGTGCGACTATCTCCACTATAGAAAAAACGAACGAACATCTAGTTAATGAAATACTAGAAAAAAAAGGCTTTCTACATAAGCATCGTCCAAAACGATTTTTTATCAGCTGTAGCAAAAAAAAACTTCATAGATAGAAATCTGAAGTGAAGACTGGATATGCCTAAATCCTTTATTTCTATGGATAAAAAGATTGAATTGATAGAGGGAAGGGAGCACCGTAAAGATCAATTGGAAAGGTCTTGTACCGAGACAACAAGAGCTGTTTATTTATATCATAATATGAGATAAATCTTAGGAATCTACTTATGTAATAGAGTAGATACCCTAAGGTATTGAGCAGCGGTGTAGCATCAGATCCTAAAGACAATAAGTCTTTTTTTGTATGAAGTATGAAAAAAAGGCTTTTTCAAAGATTCTATATCAATTTTTATATGAAAGCGGGATAGTTACCTTTCAGAAAATTCGAATATCTAATAACAGTGGACCTGGCTTTTTTTTATGGAGGTAGGAGAAAAGATAAAACTTTTTATATTAATGAAATAAAAATGAAAGTTTGAAACTCATGTAATTACGCTCTTTTGTTTAATCCAAGAAAAACCTAATATCTATAAGATATAAGAAATCTCATTCAATCAGACATTCAATTAGATATAAAGTTAAAGTGGGTGAAAGTGAAAAAACTGGTACACCAAAACAAAAGAGTTGGTTGTCGAGCCGTATGAGGTAGGAAACTCTCAAGTACGGTTCTCAGGAAGGGAATTGACCGCCTATTCCGACCGTGGAGAGCAGGCCATTCAACAAGGAGATTCTGAAATGGCGGAGGCTTGGTTCGCCCAAGCCGCTGAGTATTGGAAACAGGCTATAACGCTTACTCCTGATAATTATATTGAAGCACAGAATTGGTTGACGATCACGAGGCGCTTCGAATAAGAAAAGAACGTTTTTTTCTATATCTATCTTTATTTTTTTTACAATTCATTTTTTTTAGTTTCTTGGCCCCCTCGGTTAAATAAAATGGAGACTTTTTTTCTATCATGAAGAACCAATCAATGAAAAAACTTTCATTATATCCTTTTCTCCAATCGTTCTATTTCATCTGGTCTAGGGGTAAGTAGTAGATGAATATGAGCATATCTATCTAGATATCTCGTTTTTTATATTTTTTTTATTTTCTACTATTAAAACCAATAAAAGAGATTTGAAAAATGACTCAATATCAATACTAGAATGTTTCTTAGTAATGACAAATAAACATTTATTGAAATAGAATAATATCCTCTATTTAAAACATAAAAAAGAGGCTCACTTCCGGAACTTTTAATTGAAATATGAATACACTGGATTAGGTTATAAAAAACCTCTTTGTATACTAATGTAAAGGCGCGAAAACGAAAAAAAAGGGGTGTCCGTTGAGCACCCTATGAATATGTCATAATAGATCCGAACACTTGCCCCAGATCGACTTCCAGACCATAATTGCTCTAGTGAATAACTAAAGAAAATAGATGGGAGATAGAAGAGAAATAAAAAAATTCTAAGCATCTATCATCGGTTCACTAATTACTTGAGTGACTGTTGGCGGGTTTCTTTGTATGTGTTGTCCGGAAAGAGGAGGACTCAATGATTATTCGTTCGCCGGAACCGGAAGTCAAAATTTTGGTAGATAGGGATCCCATAAAAACTTCTTTCGAGGAATGGGCTAAACCCGGTCATTTCTCAAGAACAATAGCTAAGGGACCTGATACTACCACTTGGATCTGGAACCTACATGCTGATGCTCACGATTTTGATAGTCATACCAGTGATTTGGAGGAAATCTCTCGAAAAGTATTTAGTGCCCATTTCGGTCAACTCTCTATCATCTTTCTTTGGCTGAGTGGCATGTATTTCCACGGTGCGCGTTTTTCCAATTATGAAGCATGGCTGAGTGATCCTACTCACATTGGCCCTAGTGCTCAGGTGGTTTGGCCTATAGTGGGCCAAGAAATCCTGAACGGAGATGTGGGCGGAGGTTTCCGAGGAATACAAATAACCTCTGGCTTTTTTCAGATTTGGAGAGCATCTGGCATAACTAGTGAATTACAACTTTATTGTACCGCAATTGGCGCGTTGGTCTTCGCAGCCTTAATGCTTTTTGCTGGTTGGTTCCATTATCAC